CCTTCAAGCATAAATCAAACTTCGAAAAAAAAAAACACGGATCCATTTTGGATAAATAAGATTCATGCTATACTTCTTTCTACTGATTATCGCGAATTTGAACAAACAATAGATACACTCAATATAAAATCATTATCAACAGAAAAAGACCTTTCTTTATTGCCGGAAGATGAACAGGGAAATATCGATTCAGAGGATCGAGTCAAAATTTTGAAATTTTTATTCAATATAGTTATAACTAATCCCAACAATCAAACAATTAGAAAAAAATCTAGTGGACTCAAAGAAATAAGTAAAAAAGTTCCTCGATGGTCATACAAATTAATCGACGATTTAGAACAACAGGAGGGAGAAACCGAGGAAAACGTAACAGCAGAGCATGAAATTCGTTCAAGAAAATCCAAGCGCGTAGTGATTTTTACTAATAACCAGTCAAATACCGATACTTATACTAATACCGAGGATGCTAAGGATCCTGATCAAACGGACGAAGTGGCTTTGATACGCTATTCGCAACAATCGGATTTTCGTCGAGACATAATAAAAGGCTCCATGCGTGCCCAAAGACGTAAAACAGTTCCTTGGGAACTGTTTCAAGCAAATGTGCATTCCCCGCTTTTTTTGGACAGAATAGACAAACCCCTCTTTTTTTCTTTTGATATTTCTGGGCCAATGAAACTACTATCTCGAAATTGGATATGGAAAAACAAAGAATCACAAATTTCTACTTATACAGAAAAAAAAAAAACAAAAAAAATTGAGAAAAAAGACGAGGACAAAAGAGAAAAATACAAACGAGAAGAGAAAATGCGGATAGAAATAGCCGAGGCTTGGGATAGTATTTTACTTGCTCAAGTAATAAGAGGTTCCGCGTTAATAACCCAATCGATTCTTAGAAAATATATTATACTACCTTCATTGATAATAGCTAAAAACATTGCTCGTATGTTATTATTTCAATTTCCCGAGTGGTCCGAGGATTTAAAGGATTGGAACCGAGAAATGCATATTAAATGCACTTATAATGGCGTTCAATTATCTGAAACAGAATTTCCAAAAAACTGGTTAACAGATGGTATTCAGATAAAGATCCTATTTCCTTTTTGCCTGAAACCCTGGCACAGATTTAAACTACAACCCTCTCATAAAGATCCAATGAAAAAAAAGAAAAGTCAAAAGAATGATTTTTGCTTTTTAACAGTTTGGGGAATGGAAACTGAACTACCTTTCGGTTCTCCTCGAAAACGGCCTTCGTTTTTTGAGCCCATTTTTAAAGAACTCAAAAAAAAAATTAAAAAATTTAAAACGAAATGTTTTATAGCTTTAACAATTTTAAAAGAAAGAGCAAAATTCGTTCGAAAATTTTCAAAAGAAACAAAAAAATGGATCACTAAAAGAATTCTATTTCTAAAGGGAATAATAAAAGAACTTTCAAAGCTCAATCCAATTCCATTTTTTGGGTTGAGAGAAATATATGAAATGGGTGAATCTAAAAAAGATTCGATAATCAGTAATAAGATGATTCACGAATCATCCCTTCAAATTCAATCTATGGAGTGTACAAATTATTCATTAACAGAAAAAAAAATAAAAGATCTGACTAAGAGAACAAAGACAATCAAAAATCAAATAGAAAAAATTAGAAAAGACAAGAAAAACGAATTTATAACTCAAGAAATAAATATGAGTTCTAACAAACTAAGTTATCAGGATAGAATATTAGAATCATCAAAAAAAATTTTGCAAATATTAAAAAAAAGAAATATTCGATTAATCCATAAATTCTATTTTTTTATAAAATTTTTCATGGAAAAGCTATACATAGATATTTTTCTATATATCATTAATATTCCAAGAACCAATACACAACTTTTTCTTGAATCAACAAAAAAAATAATTGATAAATTCATTTACAATAATGAAGCAAATCAAGAAAGAATTAATAAAACAAATAAAAATACAATTCATTTTATTTCAACTATAAAAAACTCACTTTCTAATATTAGAAATAAACAAGCAAAAGCTTTTTGTGACTTCTCCTCCCTCTCACAAGCATATGTATTTTACAAATTATCACAAACCCAAGTTATTAGTTTTTATAAATTCAAACCTATCCTTCAATATCACGGAACATCTCTTTTTCTTAAAAATGAAATAAAAGATTATTTTGAAGAACAAGGAATATCTCATTCCAGATTAAGACATCATTATGGGTTAAGACAAAAAAGCTTTTGGCGTTCTGGAATGAATGAATGGAAAAACTGGTTAAGGGGTCATTATCAATATGATTTATCTAAGAGTAGATGGTTTAGATTAGTACCTGGACAGTGGCGAAATCGAGTCAATCAACACTGTATACCTCAAAATCAAAATTTAACAAAATGGGATTCATATGAAAAAGAAAGATTAATTCATTACGAAAAAAAAAATTCTTTTCAAGCGAATTCATTGCTGAATGAAGAATATAAACTGAATCAAGAACAAAAATATAAAAAATATAATTTTAAAAAACACTATGGATATGATTTTTTATCATATAAATCTATTAATTATCAAGATAAGAGAGACTTGTATACTTATGAATCACCATTACAAGTAAATAAGAAAGAAGAGATTTCTTATAATTACAACGTGGATAAACGAAAATTTTTTGATACACTGGGGAATACCCCTATCCATAATTATCTAGGAGAAGATGTTATTATGGATACTATGGGGAAATTTTCACATAGAAAATTTTTTGATTGGAGAATTCTTAATTTTTGTCTTAGAAATAAGGCCGATAGTGAGTTCTGGGTCAATACCGGTACCAAGAGTAATAAAAATATTAAGACTGCGGTTAATAATTATCAAATAATTGATAAAATTAATAAGAGGGGCCCTCTTTATTTCACAATTTATCAAGATCAAGAAAGCAACCCATTCAATAAAAAAAGAAGTCCTTTTGATTGGATGGGAATGAATGAAGAAATACTAAATCGTCCTATATCGAATCTGGAACTTTGGTTCTTCCCAGAATTTGTCCTACTATATAATGCATATAAGGTTAACCCGTGGATCATACCAATAAAATTACTTCTTTTAAATTTTAATGGAAATGGAAACATTAATACAAAAATTATTGAAAATAAAAAAAGGGACCCCCTTATAGCATCGAATGAAAAAAAAATTCTTGGATTAGAGAATCGAAATCAAGAAGAAAAGGAACCCGTAGGTCAAGGGAATCCTGTATCAGATGCACAAAAACAAGGAAATCTTAGATCGGTTCTCTCAAACCAAGAAAAAGATGGTGAAGAAGATTATGGTAAATCAGACATAAAAAAACGTAGAAAGAGAAAGCAATACAAGAGCAACATGGAAGCAGAGCTTGATTTCTTCCTAAAAAGGTATTTGCGTTTTCAATTGAGATGGGATGATTCTTTAAATCAAAGAATAATCAATAATATCAAAGTATATTGTCTCCTGCTTAGACTGATAAATCCAAACGAAATTGTTATATCCTCTATTCAAAGGGGAGAAATGAATCTGGATATTTTGATGATTCAGAAGGATTTAACTCTTAGAGAATTAATGAAAAAGGGAATATTGATTATCGAACCAGTTCGCCTGGCTGTGAAAAATGATGGACAATTTATTCTATATCAAACTATAAGTATTCCATTGGTTCATAAAAATAAACACCAAATTAAGCAAAGATACCAAGAAAAAAACTATATTGATAAAAATCAATTTGATGAATCCATTGCAAGACATCAAAAAATGACTGAAAATAAAGACAAAAATCTTTATGATTTGTTTGTTCCTGAAAATATTTTATCCCCTAACCGCCGGAGAGAATTGCGAATTCTAATTTCTTTCAATTCAAGGGATAAAAAGGGTATGCATAGAAATGCAGTATTTTTAAATAATGTAAAAAAATGTGGTCAAGTTTTGAATAAAAACAAACATCTTGATAATGATAAAAAGAAATTAATTAAATTAAAGCTCTATCTTTGGCCCAATTATCGATTAGAAGATTTAGCTTGTATGAATCGCTATTGGTTTAATACTAATAACGGCAGTCGTTTCAGTATGGTACGGCTACATATGTATCCGCGTTTGAAAATTCGTTAATGGTCCATTTTTTCTCCCATATATTATGTATGTACCGTGTCGGGTATATGAAAACAAATAGAATAGATGTACACAGGGATTGTCTTACATTGCATTCTGATACATGTATACTAATTTAATGACATACATATCAATTAGATTACCAAATGAATCAACAAAATCCTCTTATGTGAACTTTTAAATTTTTTCTTTTGTCGAAAAATATCACCCTTCTGTATCCCTATACAAATCAAATTGAAAGGATTGATTCATTTTATTTGAAAAAATTATAAAGTTCAGAACGAATTTCAAATCATTGTGCAGATCAAAACGACAGGTATTATTATTACTGATCCGTAAAATTCACATTAAAAAAAGGGGGGGAGAGGAGATTTTTTTATGATAAAAAATTCATTCATCTCAGTTATTTTTCAAGAAAAAAAAGAAGAAAACAGGGGGTCCGTTGAATTTCAAATAGTAAGTTTCACCAATAAGATACGAAGACTTACTTCACATTTGGAATTGCACAGAAAAGACTATTTATCTCAGAGAGGTCTACGGAAAATTTTGGGAAAACGTCAACGGCTGCTGTCTTATTTATCAAAGAAAAATAAAATACGTTACAAAGAATTAATTAGTGAGTTGGATATTCGGGAATCAAAAAATCGTTAATTTGAAAATTTTGAATTAGTCGATTTACTAGATCTTTAATTTTGATGTACTTCTTTTCGTTTGCAGCAATTCATGTAAGAATGAATAGAGGAAAAACTTATGAATATACCAGCTACAGAAAAAGACCTTATGATAGTCAATATGGGACCTCACCACCCATCAATGCACGGTGTTCTTCGTCTCATCGTTACTCTAGATGGTGAAGATGTTGTTGACTGTGAACCAATATTAGGTTATTTACACAGAGGAATGGAAAAAATTGCGGAAAACCGAACAATTATACAATATTTGCCTTATGTAACACGTTGGGATTATTTAGCCACTATGTTCACGGAAGCAATAACCGTAAATGGACCAGAACAATTGGGCAATATTCAAGTCCCTAAAAGAGCCAGCTATATCAGAGTAATTATGTTGGAGTTGAGTCGTATAGCTTCTCATCTGTTATGGCTTGGACCTTTTATGGCCGATATTGGTGCACAGACGCCTTTTTTCTATATTTTCAGAGAAAGAGAATTAGTATATGATCTATTCGAAGCCGCCACCGGTATGAGAATGATGCATAATTATTTTCGTATCGGAGGAGTAGCGGCCGATCTACCTTATGGCTGGATAGATAAATGTTTGGATTTCTGCGATTATTTTTTAACAGGAATTGTTGAATATCAAAAACTTATTACGCGAAATCCTATTTTTTTAGAACGAGTTGAAGGGGTAGGCGTTATTGGTGGAGAAGAAGCAATAAATTGGGGTTTATCCGGCCCAATGCTACGAGCATCTGGAATCAAATGGGATCTTCGTAAAGTTGATCATTATGAGTGTTACGATGAATTTGATTGGGAAATCCAGTGGCAAAAAGAAGGAGATTCATTAGCTCGTTATTTAGTCCGAATCAGTGAAATGACGGAATCCATAAAAATAATTCAACAGGCCCTGGAAGGAATTCCGGGGGGGCCCTACGAGAATTTAGAAATCCGATGCTTTGATAGAGAAAGGGATCCAGAATGGAATGATTTTGAATATAGATTCATTAGTAAAAAACCTTCTCCCACATTTGAATTACCGAGACAAGAACTTTATGTAAGAATGGAAGCCCCGAAAGGAGAATTAGGAATTTTTCTGATAGGGGATCAAAGTGGTTTTCCTTGGAGATGGAAAATTCGCCCGCCGGGTTTTATCAATTTGCAAATTCTTCCTCAGTTAGTTAAAAAAATGAAATTGGCTGATATTATGACGATACTAGGTAGCATAGATATCATTATGGGAGAAGTTGATCGTTGAAATGAGAATTTATACAACAGAAGCACAAGATATCAATCCCTTTTACAGATTGGAATCTTTAAAAGAGATCTATGGGATCATATGGATGTTTGTCCCTATTTTGACTCTTGTATTGGGAATCACTATAAGTGTACTAGTAATTGTATGGTTAGAACGAGAAATATCCGCAGGAATACAACAACGTATTGGGCCTGAGTACGCCGGCCCTTTGGGAATTCTTCAAGCTCTAGCAGATGGAACAAAACTGCTTTTCAAAGAGAATATTCTTCCATCTAGAGGAAATACTCGTTTATTCAGTATTGGACCCTCTATAGCAGTCATATCCATCTTAGTAAGTTTTTCAGTAATTCCTTTTAGTTATCGCCTGATTTTAGCCGATCTCAATATCGGTATTTTTTTATGGATTGCCATTTCAAGTATTGCTCCTGTTGGACTTCTTATGTCAGGATACGGATCAAATAATAAATATTCCTTTTTAGGTGGTCTGCGAGCTGCTGCTCAATCGATTAGTTATGAAATACCATTAACTCTATGTGTTTTATCAATATCTCTACGTGTGATTCGTTGAAATATAAACTTTTCTCTTCCCTATTCCTTTCGTTCTAGAAAATAAGTTGAATGGATTGAATAGATATCTTCGTTTTTTATTATCCTTCGGGTTGATAAACTAAATTAGATAGTTATATATGAGTGAAAGAAAACAGCTTAGAAATTCGCAGTAAATTAAAAAAAAAATGAAGTCTCATTTCCTATGTACAAGGGTTAAGTGTAAGAAAACATAAGCGGAAGAAGTCCTTTACCCCAAGACGGATTGATTAGTCAATCTAGCTTGAAGCGGGCTCAAAAGATCAACCGTATAGAGTTTTCGCTATCCTTTGTATGGATTTCCTTTCCATACATGTATTGCCAAACGGGGGATTGAACAAAAAAAATGAGTGGATGGTTAGGAACACCAAAATACACAAAGGATTAGTAATGGAGATTATGTAAATTTTATAATTATATAAAAGGATATTTCTGGATAACAAACATAAAAAGAATACTAATTGGGGCTTAAAATTAGTAGAAATGAGTAAGCCGTACTCCCCACGATTCCGATCTAGAGTATGCTCCTATCCACCAATTAAAGTAATAACTATCAGGAACGAAAAAATCCTTTACTATTTTTTAGTTTTAGCCCCCATTCATGGTTTTCTCAGATCAGAAAGAAGAATAGGAACGAAAAAGAAAAAATAAAGAATAAAAAAGAAATCTTTTTTTCTTCTTTCTTGCATTTATTATATATATAGAGAGATCTAATTCGTATCATGATTTATGAGTTAATGTAATGTTTAATTTTTTTCGTAAGCGAAAACAATGGGTTGAAAGATCTATCGATATTTCTACAAGAAGTATTTTATTGAAGGCTTAAGTTATTACTCAACAAATAAAAATTGATATTTTTAATGGGGCGAGATCAATTCCGAAGCACCTTTTTTTTATTCTTCATAGTATAGCAGACAGAATTCCATTGGTATAATTTTGGACCTTCCAATCCGTTTTTTCTCTATCTATTCTACAACCCTACGAAGATAAATAATACGGATTCAGTCCTTAAATTTCTTTGTGACCTACGAGGAGCCGTATGAGGTGAAAACCTCACGTACGGTTTTGGACTAGCGATGGAAACAGTGACGTTATCATCGACTATAATTATCTAACAGTTCAAGTACAGTTGATATAGTTGAGGCACAGTCAAAATATGGTTTTTTGGGATGGAATTTGTGGCGTCAGCCAATAGGGTTTATCGTTTTTCTAATTTCGTCTCTAGCAGAATGTGAGCGATTACCTTTTGATTTACCAGAAGCAGAAGAAGAATTAGTAGCAGGGTATCAAACCGAATATTCGGGTATCAAATTTGGTTTATTTTACGTTGCTTCCTATCTAAATCTATTACTTTCTTCGTTATTTGTAACAGTTCTTTACTTGGGCGGTTGGAATATTTCCATTCCATACGTATTTGTTCCCGAGCTAGTTGAAATAAATAAAATGCATGGAATCTTTGGAACGACGATTGGTATCTTTATTACATTAGCTAAAACTTTTTTGTTTTTGTTTATTTCTATCGCAACAAGATGGACTTTGCCTAGGTTAAGAATGGACCAATTATTAAATCTTGGGTGGAAATTTCTTTTGCCTATTTCTCTCGGTAATTTATTATTAACAACCTCTTTCCAACTTCTTTCACTGTAAAGAAAAAAAGAATACAAGATTCATGATTTGGTTCAAACAAGAGAAAGAAACAAACATAAAATTATTCATAGATATTCACGATATGTTTCCTATGATAACCGGGTTCATGAATTATGGCCACCAAACCGTTCGAGCAGCAAGGTACATCGGTCAAGGTTTCATGATTACCTTATCCCACGCAAATCGTTTACCTGTAACTATTCAATACCCTTATGAAAAATTAATCACATCAGAGCGTTTCCGCGGGCGAATCCATTTTGAATTTGATAAATGCATTGCTTGTGAAGTATGTGTTCGTGTATGCCCTATAGATCTGCCTGTTGTTGATTGGAAATTTGAAACGGATATTCGAAAAAAACGATTGCTTAATTACAGTATTGATTTCGGAATTTGTATATTTTGTGGTAACTGCGTTGAGTATTGTCCAACAAATTGTTTATCAATGACTGAAGAATATGAACTTTCTACTTACGACCGTCACGAATTGAATTATAATCAAATTGCTTTGGGACGTTTACCAATGTCAGTAATTGACGATTATACAATTCGAACAATTTTGAATTCGCCTCAAAGAAAAACTGAGTAGGTAAGCCTCCTATTCTATTAAAGATCAATTTCCAATTCTTTTAAGATTCCGTTTTGGTTTAAGTTAAAAGAATGTTTGGTTTGAATTAAAATAAAAGAATGAATCCTTTCTCTTTGTTTGGTTAATACCTAAAAATTCAACTACAAATTAATTGGTTGCTAAGAATTTCGAATTTCTGTTTATTGAAAATCTATTAATATATTCGTAATTATTTTGAAATATATAGTTTCAAAAAACAAAATACCCTTTCCTTCCTTTCGAATAAAAAAAAGAATCAAAGACAAAATTGTCTAATAATTGTACTTAGATCAATTCAGATCTAATAGATTAGGATTTTATTCAATTAGGAACGTATCTATCATAAAAAAAAATTCCTGGTCGGGTCAATAAGATCATGAAAAGCATTTCGATTTATTTATCTCTTATTTTACATATAATGGATTTGCCTGGACCAATACACGATTTTCTTTTAGTTTTTCTGGGATCGGCTCTTATATTAGGGGGCCTAGGGGTGGTATTACTTACCAATCCAATTTATTCTGCCTTTTCATTGGGATTGGTTCTTGTTTGTATATCCTTATTCTATATTCTCTCAAATTCTCATTTTGTAGCGGCTGCCCAGCTCCTTATTTATGTGGGAGCCATAAATGTTTTAATCCTATTTGCTGTGATGTTCATGAATGGTTCAGAATATTATAAAGATTTTAATCTGTGGACCGTTGGGAATGGCCTTACTTCGTTGATTTGTACAAGTATTCTTGTTTCGCTAATTACTACTATATTAGATACATCATGGTACGGAATTATTTGGACTACAAGATCAAACCAAATTATAGAACAAGATTTGATAAGTAATAGTCAACAAATTGGAATTCATTTAGCAACAGATTTTTTTCTTCCATTTGAATTCATTTCAATAATTCTTTTAGTTGCTTTGATAGGTGCAATTGCTGTGGCTCGTCAGTAAGAAATCCGTCTAACTAGGAACAGCAAGTAATCAAAATGAAACTTTTTTCTGTCTTATCGCATCTATTTCCTTGAATTATATTTGAATATTGTTCGTGTAGAAAATAGAAATTCATTTATTCGATATATTTCGAATAGATTCTTTTGTTCCGTACTTGTTATATTCTAGTC